CATATCTCGTTTCAAGATTCATCAATTGTAATCCTATTTCTATTCAACTTACTTCTGAACTTACTTAGCTTCTATTTATTTCGATAGAAATAGAGTCGTTAGAAATATATACTGCCCTTATAGATATAGAAAACAAATAAAACTTTCTCGCTTTCACTTTCCTTTTTTCTAAAGAAAAAGGAATTCCAAGAATTTATTTTTAATTTGAAATGGAAATCCATTTGTTTTGATTGTCCATATTTAATTTATTTCTATTTTTTCTTATATTCTATATAGATTTATATATATTAATATTATATTTAATCTCTATTATTTATTATATTATATTTAATCTCTATTATTTTTATTTTAGGTTTTGTTTTTGTTTATGGCTAGAATCCTCAAACTCAAAGAGGAAGACTGTCTTTTTTTTGTCTCTTTTTTTTAGTGATTTTCTTAGTGATTTAGAATAGAACAGGTGTGGTAAAATGGCTATAAATTTGGATCTCGGAATGAAATTTAGAGTATTATTAGTCTTGGTATATTCTTTTTCTTTTTTATTAGGATCCACAAGAACAGATATAGGAGCTCTATTGATTGAATACGGAAATACTTGTTTTTTTTTCTTTGCTAAGTAAAGTATCCCTATAATTCGAACTCGAAAAAGGCCTATTTGACAATCTTTACAATTCAACTTAGCAAATATCTTCCTTTTTGAAACTCAAACTTTGTCTTGTCTACAAATCAAAAATAAAGGAAGGCACTGCTAAATTTATGTGACTTACTATTAGATTCGATTAAAAGGTTGGGTTAGGTTGGAGTCTTTAACCGCTTTCATATCATAATTTTGACTCCAAAAATTATCTAGCCAGAATTAGATAGGTATACTAAAGAAAAGAAATATTACGAATTCTTTTTCGTTTGATTGTGAACAGTAAAAGAAATAATTCATTCATTATGGAAAATGTATATGAAATTTGCCTATGAAGATAATGAAGAAAAAGGGCTTTCTTTGTCTGACTGATAAAAAATACCGATTGGGTTTCGTGCAATGCACTTTTGTTTTTAGTTTTATATTATGCTATGAGCGATCCCCAGTGAGGAGACTTGTGGGAATGGTTTTTTCGATAAATCAAGCACCTGTAATGTAAGCGACCAGCAAGACAAGAAAGAATAGAATACAATAATGTTTCTATTTAATTTAATTATTTAGGGCTATACGGACTCGAACCGTAGACCTTCTCGGTAAAACAGATCAAACTGATTATTATCAAAATGATTCGAACTGTTTCAAAGACCCAACATGCCTTTTTTTTGCATTGGGCTCTTTCATTAGCTGATAGAAATATCGGCTAGTCTGCCATCTTTTTTTTTTGCCAATAAAATAAAGAGATGGCTCCATGTGCTCTGATTCATTATTTTGATTTTGATTCCGGAGCACTACCAAAGTGTTTCAAAGAAGGGTTATCTTGACGTAGGTCTGCTTCTTGCCGAGTCAACGTAAGTTAAATGAAGTCTCTATCGCCTCGCCTGCCTAAAAAAACCAAATATGAAACTTCATACACCTTAAAGTTCATAGGGCGAAAAGAGAATTTTTTGAGGTTCTTATACTCATTATGTCTAGCATTGAATAGACTGGGTATTCACCTTATCAATATCTCAAATCAAGAAGGGGTTCTATTTGAAGCTTAAACGGGCACCCGAATCGGACCGAGAACCCCTTATCAGATCAGGCTATTTTTCTCTTGTTTTGTTCCCTAAACATTAGGGAGTAAGACATCGATTTTTCAATAAGAAAAATTCTTTTGATTACATGATGTGATGAACTCCTCTGAAAAACATTGGCGCACGTGTAAACGAGGTGCTCTACCAACTGAGCTATAGCCCTTGTGTTTGTTATACATATCATATTATGTAGATAATTTCTTGTCAAGATAAGATAAAAATAGTACATGATTCAACATACATCTCTTTGATTGGTATTGCTTGGAAGGAATATTGGATTTATAATCCATCGATGGGATGAGTTCCTTTTGTATCTCTTTGTGATGATAAATGACCTACTTAACTCAGTGGTTAGAGTATTGCTTTCATACGGCGGGAGTCATTGGTTCAAATCCAATAGTAGGTAGAACTTATTAGATACCATGACTCTGGTATCTAATAAGTCTTTCTGACCCCCTTCTTTTATTGATTTTCCATCCTATTCTATATTCAATCCCCAATTAAATATTTTTTTATTGGATAAGAATCCATCCGATTCCACTTGCTTTTTTTTTTGATTGTATTCAATCGGAAAAAAAAAAGGTGTATAAACAGAACCTCTATTTATACAGAAGTTCTTTTGATTATTCGTACGCACCCCACCGATTAGTTATGAAATCGGATTGAGAGCTTCGACTCGTGTCCTAGCTCGTCTGAGAGCTAGATTTGCCTCAATTGTTTGTCTCTTTCCTTCAGCTTTCCTTAAGTTAGCTTCCGCTAGTTCAAGAGTTTCCTGAGCTTCTTGTGGATCGATGTC